ATATTTGAACTATGATTCATACCTATTATTCAGACCTCGCAACCGGATTAAAAAAAATGGAAATAGGTCTTTTATAAATAAAACAATTTTTTCTTTCATACTTCTTTTGACCAAAATAAACCTCTTTCTCTATATTTTGTTGAGTTATTACATTCATTGAAGAAGTGATGATCAAATGGTTTTTACTCAGAAAACCTTTGAGGTTAGTTTTGGCTTTCTTAAATCATCGTGGTTCTAGTATGAATCTGAGGTTTCAATTGATTCATAGGGTCTCAACAAGAGAATTCCTATCAAAAAAAAAAACAAAAAAAAAAGATAGGGAAGAGAAGATTCAAGAGGCCTGTCACGATTAACATAAAGAAAGATGGATGAGCCAACTTGAGATTTTATTTCTTAGCATTATCATCACAAAGAAGAGATTCCGGATTTTTCTTACTTCGTATCTTTGGGTCAAATCGAGTCAAGCGGCTAAGCCACAAGAAGTTTGAAACTCTCTATTCCATATCCGTTGAACCCAGTATTTGTGTGTTTCGGTTTGAGCCGTACGAGATGAAATTCTCATATACGGCTCTCAGAGGGGGAGTCTTTCTTGGGTTACCTATCTCAATAAAGTATATGATTGGTTCGAGGAACGTCTCGAGATTCAAGCGATTGCAGATGATATAACTAGTAAATATGTCCCTCCCCATGTCAACATATTTTATTGTCTAGGGGGGGTTACGCTTACTTGTTTTTTAGTACAAGTAGCTACGGGTTTTGCTATGACCTTTTACTATCGTCCAACTGTTACAGAGGCTTTTTCCTCTGTTCAATACATAATGACTGAGGTCAACTTTGGTTGGTTAATTCGATCAGTTCATCGATGGTCAGCAAGTATGATGGTTCTAATGATGATCTTGCACGTATTTCGTGTGTATCTTACAGGTGGTTTTAAAAAACCCCGCGAATTAACTTGGGTTACAGGGGTGGTTCTTGCTGTATTGACCGCATCTTTTGGCGTAACTGGTTATTCCTTACCTCGGGACCAAATTGGCTATTGGGCAGTAAAAATTGTAACAGGCGTGCCTGAAGCTATTCCTATAATAGGATCACCCTTGGTAGAATTATTACGTGGAAGTGCTAGTGTGGGCCAGTCTACTTTGACTCGTTTTTATAGTTTACATACTTTTGTATTGCCTCTTCTTACTGCCGTATTTATGTTAATGCACTTTCCAATGATACGTAAGCAAGGTATTTCAGGTCCTTTATAGAGAAGGCAGATCATAGATATTTGTAATTTATCATATCGGGGAGGAACAAGAGTCTTTCATTGCTACAAATATGGATTATTTCAAAATAAGGCATGTTATTTGGATACTTCTATTCAACTCTGAAGTATTGTTTATTTGATACGAATCAAATAGTTGAAGTATATTTTTCTAAAAGAGGATGGATTATGGGAGTGTGTGACTTGAACTATTGATTGGTCCATGCAGATATATGATTTTATCCGCCACGTTGGAATTCACAACCTAACGTGTCTCCGCATCCAACCATCACGTCAGTCCCTTTATGTAGCATAGGATAGGCCGGTTCGCTTGAGGAGAATATTTTCTATGATCATACCCGAATCATGTCATGCATGAACAGGCTCCGTAAGATCCCTAGAATAGAATGATCCAATGTTCTATTTATTCCACTTTTTTTGATTTTTCTTTTTTTTTTTTTTTAGTAATTTTCTTATAATTAATTTATAGTATTAATATTTCGTATTAATTTGATAGTAATCTTAGTCAGTTTTTTATAGTATGTAGATGCATTCATTTCCTCTGCATCGACCCTGAATCTATGATACTATTGGAGTTAAATAGGGGATCTAAAGAAGAACAGGGGCTAGACTTTATTAGTAACAAGTAAAAATTTTGTATTTTTGTATGTAATACAATCAAGATGTTGTGGGGATAAATACCAACCAAAAGACATGAGACAATCCAAAAAGCACTTGATCATGATCAAATTTGTAAGCCTACTTGGATATTGAGCATTTCCTTGTTGCCAGAACTGAATTCTTTGCAATTAATAATGAATCGTTGAAACTCGGGGAAATGGAATTTTATAAATCTTTTCTTACATAGAGTCATTCTACATTATATATGTAGATATGTATGAAATATAGATCTTCTATGGACCTATTTATGTTCTATGGATCTATTTCTGTGATTCTTTTGATTCTTGCTCGAGCCGGATGATAAAAAATTATCATGTCCGGTTCCTTTGGGGGATGGATCCACAAGAATTCACCTATCCAAATAACAAAGAAACCTGATTTGAATGATCCTGTATTAAGAGCTAAATTGGCTAAAGGGATGGGACATAATTATTATGGAGAACCTGCATGGCCCAATGATCTTTTATATATTTTTCCAGTAGTAATTCTAGGCACTATTGCATGTAATGTGGGTTTAGCAGTTCTAGAGCCGTCAATGATCGGTGAACCAGCGGATCCGTTTGCAACTCCGTTGGAAATATTACCCGAATGGTACTTCTTTCCCGTATTTCAAATACTTCGCACAGTACCCAATAAGTTATTGGGTGTTCTTTTAATGGTTTCAGTACCAATAGGATTATTGACAGTACCTTTTTTGGAGAATGTAAATAAATTCCAAAATCCATTTCGTCGTCCAGTAGCTACAACAGTCTTTTTGATCGGTACCGCAGTAGCTCTTTGGTTAGGTATTGGAGCAACTTTACCTATTGAGAAATCCCTAACTTTAGGTCTTTTTCAAATTGATTAAACCGTGAAATACCACGACATAGGTATCTAAGGAAGATCCCCTTCTGGATCTTCCTTAGATACATCAATCTTATTATGATCTATTCTGCAAATATATGGGCCGTGTCGGAGATTAAAAACTTATTCTATTCTTTATTTATTTCTAAAAACTAAAAAAAGAAAAAATTCCAATGGATTTAAAATGAAAACTTTTTCTTAGGTAAATTGATTGCAAAATGCTTCTGTAGAGTGCCCAATATCTGTTTTACATCTTCTATTCGAAAATATTCCATTTTCATAAGATCTTCTTGACTGTGACTCAAAAGGTCCAATAATGTATGTATATTGGACCTTTTGAGACAATTATAAGTCCTGGAAGACAATTCTGATTGGTCAATAAAAATACATGTCAATGGAATTCCTTTTTTGTTTTTCTTGAGATTAGTGAATCTGTCTTGAAGGGAAAAAAGGGGCAGATTCCATCTGTTTTCATTTTCCTCGAAATTCATGTCCTCTTCCTCTGCATGTAGAAAAGGAATCAATAAATCAATCAAATTACGAGAAGCCTCATAAAGTGCTTCTTTAGGAGTTAAACTTCCATTCGTCCATATTTCTAGAAAGAGTATCTCTTGTTTTTCATCCCCATTCCCATAAGAATGAATACTATGATTCGCATTTCGAACAGGCATAGATACAATATCTATAGGATAACTTCCATCGTGAGAATCGTTTGTGGATTTCATACGATATCCGCGATCTCTCTTGATTTGTAATTCAATACACAAATCAATTGGTTCTGTCAGGTTAGCTATATGCTGTGTTGTATCAACTATTTCTACAGAAGGTGGTGAGATGATATCTTGAGCTGTTATGTATTTTGGACCCCTGACGCAAATGGATGCGTCCCTAACTCCATAGAGATTACTTCTCAATACAATCTCTTTCAAATTTATTAAAATCTCATGTACTGATTCTTCAATACCTGCTATTGTAGAATATTCATGCAGCACATTTTCAGATGTTGCACGTGTGATACATGTTCCTTCTATTTCTCCAAGTAAAGCCCTTCGCATGGCAATACCTATAGTATCGGCTTGACCTTTCATAAGCGGGGACAAAACGAAACGACCATAATAAAGACGCTTGCTGTCTACTCTTGATTCAACACATTTCCACTGTAGTGTTCGAGTGGATCCTGCTACTTCTTCTCGAACCATACTCTTATTTTTCTTTTATTTATGATTATTGAATCAGATCATTGAATCATTTATTTCTCTTGGAATCTCTTGAATTCTTATTTCTACACACGTCTTTTTTTAGGGGGGCGACATCCATTATGCGGCATGGGTGTTACATCACGTACGAAACTTAATAGCATCCCATTTCTACGAATGGCTCGTAATGCCGCATCTCTTCCGAGACCCGGACCCTTTATCATAACTTCTGCTCGTTGCATACCCTGATCAACTAATGTACGAATAGCATTAAATGCCGCGGCTTGAGCAGCATAGGGTGTTCCTTTTCTTGTACCTCTGAATCCAGAAGTACCTGCGGAAGCCCAAGAAACCACCCGACCTCGTACGTCTGTAACAGTTACAATAGTATTGTTGAAACTCGCTTGAACATGAATAACTCCTTTTGGTATTCTACGTTCACTCTTATTTGAACCAATACGTGCATTCTTACGTAAACCAATTTTTGCTATAGATTTTGTCATATTTTATTAGATCATATTTATAAGAATAAAATAAAAAGAAAGAAGAATCAGAAATCTACATAAAGATACAGATACAGAAATATCCATTTCATATGAAAACAAATTCTTTCTTCTTTCTTTTTACATGTACATGTTACATGTACATGAGTTTTTCTTTTAAAAAGTTCTTGATTTAAAACTTGAGAAGGATTACCCCTGTCTCTGTTTATGTCTCGGATTGGAACAAATGACTCTAATTCGCCCCCGCCTACGAATCAAGCGACATTTTTCACAAATTTTACGAACGGAAGCCCTTATTTTCATATTTATCATTCCTTACTTTCATTCTGAATCTATTTTTTTTTTTTGAAAAAAATCAGTTTATTGCATTTTTGAACTTCGAATTATATCCCTACAAAAAGGATGTTTAAAAGAATGATCTAATCGTTCGAATCTTTTTTGCGAAGTCTATAAATTATACGTCCCCTGGTTGAATCATAACGACTCATTTCAATTTTGACTCTATCTCCGGGTAGTATACGTATAAAACTGCGCCGGATTCTTCCTGAAATATAACCTAGAATTAGATCTTCATTATCTAACTGAACTCGAAACATACCGTTGGGAAGTGATTCAGTAATTAAACCCTCATGAATTAATTTTTGTTCTTTCATTCCAGGGAACCCCCTTTAAGTATCAACTAATAGAGGAAGAGTTCTATAATTCACTTCTCCTCTCTATTTTACAAATAGTAAGTTCGAGAGAAAATTAGGGTACCCAGGAGAATCACCATATATAACACAAAATTTCTCCTCCAATTTTTTCTAGTCGAGCTTCTCGATCTGTCATTATACCTCGAGAAGTAGAAAGAATTACAATTCCCATTCCGCCTAAAATCTTAGGAATTCGTTGATAGTTGGAATAGATTCGTAGACCGGGTCGGCTTATACGCTTTAAAATTATTTTATTACCTTTCCTAGTCTTTCTATGTCGTAAGGTTAAAACCAAGAATTCTTTTTGACTTTCTTGATGTTTTCGAACATTTTCAATAAAACCTTCTCGTAAAAGTATTTTCACAATGTTTTTAGTGATATTAGTAGATACTATTTGAACTCTTCCCTTTTGATCTATGTCAGCATTTCTTATAGAAGTTAATATATCGGCAATAATGTCCCTACCCATGACGAACTATAGTTATTGGTGCCTCCTAATTTTGATATAATCAACATGCTTCTTTTTTGTTTTCTTTTTTATTGAATTTTTTTTTTGAAATTCTTCAATTATAAAAAAGTATTAGAAATTTAAAGTATATGCATGAGACACAATCTATTCTATCTATTCTATTAATCGGATTTATTTCAGATATTTGAATATTAGAAATAGAAATATTCCATATGATAGATTATAGATATAGAATAGATATAGATTATATATATATAGATAGGATATATCCTATTTTTCATCTATAATACTTCGGGTGCTAATGAAACTATTTTAGTAAAATTCAATTGTCGCAATTCTCGAGCAATCGCACCAAAAATTCGAGTTCCTTTTGGATTTCCTTCTTGATCAATGATAACCGCTGCATTGTCATCATATCGTATTATCATGCCATTATCACGTTTGAGTTCTTTACACGTGCGTACAATCACAGCTCGAATTATTTCTGATCTTTCTATAGGCATGTTGGGCACTGCTTCTTTGATTACAGCAACAATAACATCGCCAATATGAGCATATTGGTGATTACCAGTTCCTATGATTCGAATACACATCAATTCTTGAGCTCCACTGTTATCCGCTACATTCAAAAGGGTCTGAGGTTGAATCATATCATTTTTATTTTAATCTCTTATTTCAATGCAAGGGATAATGGAAAAAAGAAATATTGTCTGTCCAGAGATAAAGAAATCCGTGGTTGTTTTTTCATTCTCAATACTCCTTCTTCTTTTACTTTTGTTTACCTATCCTGAAATAACAAATTGAGTTCGTATAGGCATTTTGCATGCAGCTATTTCCATAGCAGCTTTGGCTACAGTTTCTGATACTCCACTCATTTCATAAAGTATTCGGCCCGGTTTAACAACAGATACCCAATATTCGGGGGATCCCTTGCCCGAACCCATACGTGTTTCTGTAGGTCTTACAGTAACAGGTTTGTCGGGAAAGATACGTACCCATATCTTTCCACCACGACGCGCATATCGTGTCATTGCTCTTCGCCCTGCTTCTATTTGTCTAGCTGTGATCCAAGCAGGTTCAAGTGCCTGAAGAGCGTATCTGCCAAAACAAATATGATTGCCTCGGCAAGATATTCCTTTCATTCTACCTCTATGTTGTTTACGAAATCTGGTTCTTTTGGGGTTATAGTTGATGGTTATTTCCGAATTCCATCTCTACTGCAAAGCTGGACATGAGAGTTTCTTCTCATCCAGCTCCTCGCGAATGAAATGATTCAATAATATTACATATACACATGTATTTATGTATTTCATTCTAAGAAAGAATTTACTAGAATTTACTAATTTTTTTTATATTGAATTTGTTACATAGGTAGTTGTATATATAATGCTTCTTTCTTTTATCAAAATTTCTAAAGTATTTTACTTTACCTCTATTGAATCACGCCAACAGTCATCCAATAAATAAAATTCTTAAATTAAATAAAAATAAAGAAAGGTTTCGCGGGCGAATATTGACTCTTTCCTCCTTCATTTGTAGGGTCAATTCATGACCATTTAGAAGAAATCCATTTTTTATTGGTTCATTCCGCCATCCTACCCAATGAATCATTAGGATTGATTCGTTTTCAAGAAAATCCTATGTAATCACAGGTTCCATCGTTCCCATAGCTTCTCTATTAATGCTTAGGCCTGAACTCTGCAATGGAGCTCTCAACAAAATCTGTTATTTGTTTCCGAGTCAATCTCCTCAGTTTTTATTAACCCGAAGCTCAATTCAATTATTCTTTATTTTTTATTATTTCTATTATCTATTTTTATCTCTTTTTCTATCTTTGATATCTTATTATTTCTTTATCTATCTTATTTTTATTTATCTATCTTATTACATACATAATAGACTGACTATATTATCCATATTGATTAGATTATTTAGATTATTATTTTAATTTAATTTTTTTTATTATATTTCTTATATTTTCTTCTATGTTTCTATTTTCTTTCTATTTTTTATTTGTATATTTCTTATTCTATTGTAATTGTATATTTTGTATTTTTATTTGATGTTGATGCTTTATAACACTGCCTTTTTTATGGGGTAATTCTTCATAAACCATACATATGGGAATCATATATCATTGAGATCTTTATTCTCTCTTTCTATCATCCTTCCTTTTTTCCACATCCCTTTTTTTTCACAATTCATAATCAGATTTATTTTTTATGAAAAGAATTTCAGTTGCTACAACTATATGATCGATTCAGTCATATAGTGACTGTTTCTTAGGATCTCGACAATACGAAGCAATAAGTTGGTTATTAGTTTTGAGTTTCTTTAGTTTTTATAGTTACTAAGTTTATAGTGGGGTCAGCCTTTTTTTTTCAATCTCAATTCTCAACTCTAAAGAAAAAATTAACGAGTCACACACTGAGCATAGCAATTATACTAAAATCTAAATTAAATTTAAATAAAGGGTAAATCAAATTTTTATTCAACCTTATATAATTATAATTGTTTGTTTTTCTTTGATTAAGAAAAAGAAGAAAAGAGTTTCTAAATTTTTTCTATCGATGAGCAGAATGGCGAGATAAAGAAAGGTTCATTATTCTTATTTTCTTATTCTTGGTTTACAAATATCCAAATTTTGATGCCTAAGACTCCATAGATAGTTCTAATTGTATGGGAACAGTGATCAATTTTAGCGCGAATTGTTTGTAAAGGAACCCTGCCTTCTCTGATCCATTCGACACGTGCAATCTCTTTTCCGTCGATACGCCCTGCAATTTGCACTTGAATTCCTTTTGTACCCGTTTGTTCAGTTAATTCAATAGCTTTTTTCATTGCCTTTCGAAATGAGACTCTATTTTTTAATTGTAAAGCTATATATTCTGCAAGAATATTAGGTTGTCCATAAGGCTTTTCAATTCTTGTGATAGCAATGTTGAGTCTCCGATTTACAGAATGAAACTCTTTTTGTACATTCATCTGTAATTCTTCGACTCCCCGTGTTCGTCCTTCTATTAATAAATTGGGAAATCCAATATAGATTATGACTTGAATCAAATCTATTCTTTTTTTAATTCCTATACGGACAATTCCTTCTAAACCCGAGGATATTTTCTTATTTTTTTTGACATAGTCCTTAATACAATTCCGTATTCTTTCATCTTCTTGTAGACCCATGGAAAAATTCTTTGGTTTTGCGAACCAAAAAGAATGATGACTTTGAGTTATTCCAAGTCTGAAACCAAGTGGATTTATTTTTTGTCCCATATTTTTCTATTATTTTTCCATCCATTTTTTTCTAAATAGAAATCTAAATTTTAGATTTTTCTTTTAAAAAAATCTTTATATGACAAGTGGTTTTTTTTATCAGATAATTACGTCCTCGAGCCCGGGGTCTTAATTTTTTCACAATAGTACCTCTATTGACTTCAGCTTTACTAATAAATAAATCAGCTTCATTCAAACCCATATTATGACTAGCATTTGCTGCTGCAGAATAAACTAATTTTAAAATTGGATAAGATGCCCAATAAGGCATTAGTTCCAGTATCATGAGTGTTTCCTCATAAGAACGTCCGCGAATTTGATCAATTACTCTTCGTGCTTTGAAAACAGACATACATATATGTTGAGCTAAAACTTTTGCTTCTCTATCCGAATTTTTGTTCTTTATCATAAAAGTTCTCCCCCGCCAATGAATGATAAGTGCCTAGGTGAAGTATAGTATAAGATAAGTCAGAAAAGTATAAGTCTTATTAGTATACTAGAAAAAGAAAATAAATATACCTATACTCTTACTCTTACTATAAGATAAAGACTCTTAAGTCTAAATACTATGAAGATAAGGCTTTTCACATGAATACTTAGTAGAACGACTAACGACGAGATTTATTATCGTTTCTCGCGTGTCTCACGAAAGTGAGAGTAGGTGCGAATTCTCCCAATTTGTGACCGACCATACGATCTGTGATATAAATAGGTAAATGTTCCTTTCCATTATGAATAGCGATTGTATGGCCAATCATTGTGGGTATAATGGTAGATGCCCGAGACCAAGTCACTATGATTTCTTTCTCCTCCCTCCTGTTGAGTTTTTCAATTCTTCCCGATAAATGATTAGCTACAAAAGGATTTTTTTTTAGTGAACGTGTCACGGCTGATTACTCCTTTTTTTACATTTTGAAAATTGGCATTCTATGTCCAATATCTCGATCTTAATCTGAAGTATAATGATGAATGGAAAAAAGAGAAAATCCTTTAGCTAGATAAGGGAAGGGGCGGATGTAGCCAAGTGGATCAAGGCAGTGGATTGTGAATCCACCATGCGCGGGTTCAATTCCCGTCGTTCGCCCATCACATTATTT